TTAAAAATAAGCTAAATTTAAGCTTTTGGGTTCATACCCCAAATATAAAGGAAATACCTTTTTTTTAAAAATAAAGTGCCTGATAAAAGGATTATTCTGATAGGATAAATTATGTAAAGAAAATTTACCTTTATTATATTTTATAGAATTAAACTATATCTTTTAACATCAAAAATTAATGTGCATCTTACACTAAAATATAATATTTCAATATAAAGAAATTAAAATTCTTTTAAATTAATAAATATTATTAATTATTTTTAATTTTTTATTTTATAAATTCAAATAAAATATTTTTTATTTTTATTTTATTTTTTAGAACTATAATTTCAATTTCTTCAAACTCATGATTTGGTTGTTGAATTGGATTAGAAATTAATCTTATAAGATTTATCCCCCTAATTTCAAAATCTAATAATTTATTAGCTTCAGAAGCAGCTTTAAAATATTTTTTAACTCAATCTATTGCCTCAATTAATTTTTTATTTTATATTATTATAAAAATAATTTTATTTAAAAATTTTGAAATTAATAATATAATTTCCATAATAATTAATTCATCAATATTAATAAAAATAGGAGCTGCTCCATTTCATTTTTGATTCCCTAATATTGTAGAAGGATTATCTTGATTTAATAATTTTATTTTAATAACATGACAAAAAATTACCCCCATAATTTTATTATCATATTATTTCAATAAAAATTTATTAATTTTTAGAATTTTACTCAATATTATTATTGGGGCTATTGGAGGATTAAACCAAACATCTTTACGAAAAATAATAGCTTTTTCCTCTATTAATAATTTAGGTTGAATAATTTCCTCAATTATAGTTAGAGAAAATTTATGATTTTTTTATTTATTTATATATTCATTTTTAATTAGAATCATATGTTTTTTATTTTATATAATAAACTCATATTTTATTAATCAATTATTTATTATAAATATAAAACCAATAATTAAAATTAGATTATTAGTTAATTTTTTATCTTTGGGTGGATTACCACCTTTTATTGGATTTTTCCCAAAATGAATTATTATTAATTTTTTAATAATAAATAATTTTTATTTAATAACATTTATTTTTATTATAATAAGATTAATTATATTATTTTTTTATATTCGAATTATTTATTCATCATTTATAATAAATTATTTTAAAATAAAATGATTTAAATTTAATTTTAAAAATAATTTATTTACAATTTTAAATTTTTTTTCAATTTTTTCAATTATGGGGATTATTTTAAGAACTATATTTTTTTTTTAAAAATTATGAAGGTTTTAAGTTAAATTAAACTAATAATCTTCAAAATTATTTATAAAGAAATCCTTCTTTAAGCCTTAATAATATTTAAATTATAACTTAAAATTTGCAATTTTACATCATTTTTTGAATATAAGACTTATTAATTTAATTAATAAAAGAGAAATATTCCCGTAAATAAATTTACAATTTATCGCTTAAAACTCAGCCATTTTATTTTTTAACGCGAAAATGACTTTATTCAACAAATCATAAAGATATTGGAACCTTATATTTTATTTTTGGTATTTGAGCAGGAATAGTAGGAACTTCATTAAGATTATTAATTCGAGCAGAATTAGGTAATCCTGGTTCTCTAATTGGAGATGATCAAATTTATAACACTATTGTAACTGCACATGCTTTTATTATAATTTTTTTTATAGTTATACCAATCATAATTGGTGGATTTGGGAATTGATTGGTACCTTTAATATTAGGGGCTCCTGATATAGCTTTCCCCCGTATAAATAATATAAGATTTTGATTATTACCACCATCTATTACTTTATTAATTTCTAGTAGAATTGTAGAAAATGGAGCTGGAACTGGGTGAACAGTTTATCCACCACTATCCTCCAATATTGCACATGGTGGGAGATCAGTAGATTTAGCAATTTTCTCATTACATTTAGCAGGTATTTCATCAATTTTAGGAGCTATTAATTTTATTACAACAATTATTAACATACGATTAAATAACTTATCATTTGATCAAATACCTTTATTTGTTTGATCGGTAGGAATTACAGCATTTTTATTATTATTATCATTACCTGTATTAGCTGGAGCTATTACTATATTATTAACTGATCGAAATTTAAATACATCATTTTTTGATCCTGCAGGGGGAGGAGATCCAATTTTATACCAACATTTATTTTGATTTTTTGGGCATCCTGAAGTATATATTTTAATTTTACCTGGATTTGGTATAATTTCACATATTATTTCACAAGAAAGAGGAAAAAAGGAAACTTTCGGATGTTTAGGAATAATCTACGCTATAATAGCAATTGGAATTTTAGGATTTATTGTATGAGCTCATCATATATTTACAGTAGGTATAGATATTGATACTCGAGCATATTTCACATCCGCTACTATAATTATTGCCGTACCTACAGGTATTAAAATTTTTAGATGATTAGCAACACTTCATGGAACTCAAATCAATTATAGTCCTTCAATTTTATGAAGATTAGGATTTGTATTTTTATTTACTGTAGGAGGATTAACAGGAGTAGTTTTAGCTAATTCATCTATTGATATTACTTTACACGATACTTATTATGTAGTGGCACATTTTCACTACGTACTTTCTATGGGGGCTGTATTTGCAATTATAGGGGGATTTATTCACTGATACCCACTATTTACAGGATTATCATTAAATCCTTACATATTAAAAATTCAATTTTTTATTATATTTATTGGAGTAAATTTAACCTTTTTCCCACAACATTTTTTAGGGTTAGCTGGAATACCTCGACGTTATTCTGATTACCCAGATTCTTATATTTCATGAAATATTGTATCATCTTTAGGATCTTATATCTCATTATTAGCAGTAATTTTAATTTTAATTATTATTTGAGAATCTATAATTAATCAACGAATAATTTTATTTTCATTAAACATATCATCCAATATCGAATGATTACAAAATTTACCACCAGCTGAACATTCATATAATGAATTACCTATTATAAGAAACTTCTAATATGGCAGACTATATGTAATGGATTTAAACCCCATTTATAAAGGATTATCCTTTTTTTAGAAATGGCAACTTGATCTAACCTTAATCTTCAAAATGGGGCATCCCCTTTAATAGAACAAATTATCTTTTTTCATGATCATACATTAGTTATTTTAATTATAATTACTGTTTTAGTAGGATATTTAATAACTAATTTATTATTTAATAAATATATTAATCGATTCTTATTAGAAGGACAAATAATTGAATTAATTTGAACAATTTTACCAGCTATTACTTTAATTTTTATTGCTTTACCATCACTACGATTACTTTATTTATTAGATGATTTAAATAATCCTTTAATTACTTTAAAATCAATTGGACATCAATGATATTGAAGTTATGAATATTCTGATTTTCACAATATTGAATTTGATTCTTATATAATTTCACCTAACGATATATCACTTAATAATTTTCGATTATTAGATGTAGATAATCGAATTATTTTACCAATAAACAACCAAATTCGAATTATAGTTACAGCAACTGATGTTATCCATTCTTGAACTATCCCATCATTAGGGGTAAAGGTTGATGCTAATCCTGGACGTCTTAATCAAACTAATTTTTTTATTAATCGACCCGGAATTTATTATGGTCAATGCTCAGAAATTTGTGGGGCTAATCATAGATTTATACCTATTGTAATTGAAAGAGTTTCAATTAAAAATTTTATTAATTGAATTAATAATTATTCATCATTAGGTGACTGAAAGTAAGTACTGGTCTCTTAAACCATTTTATAGTAAATTAACAACTACTTCTAATGAAAGAATTAGTTAATTAATAACATAAATATGTCAAATTTAAATTATTACATTTTAAAGTAATATTCTTTTATCCCACAAATAATACCAATTAATTGAATTTTATCTTTTTTAATATTTATTTTAATTTTTATTATATTCAACATTATAAATTATTATATTATAAATAATAAAAATTTAAATAATAAAAATAATTTTAAATTAAAATCAATAAATAATTTAACTTGAAAATGATAAGTAACTTATTTTCAATTTTCGACCCATCAACAAACTTATTTAACTTATCAATTAATTGAATTAGAACATTATTAGGTTTAATTTTTATTCCTTATGGATTTTGATTAATTCCTAACCGACACTATTATTTTTGAAATTTTATTTTATTAAAATTACATAATGAATTTAAAACTTTATTAAAAAATAATTATTTTCAAGGATCCACTTTTATTTTTATTTCATTATTTTCATTTGTATTATTTAATAATTTTTTAGGATTATTTCCATACATTTTTACAAGTACCAGTCACTTAACTCTATCTTTATCTATTTCACTACCATTATGATTAAGATTTATACTATATGGATGAATTAACAACTATCAACACATATTTGCACACATAATTCCCCAAGGAACTCCTGCTATTTTAATACCTTTTATAGTTTTAATTGAAACAATTAGAAATATTATTCGACCAGGAACTTTAGCTGTTCGTTTAACTGCTAATATAATTGCAGGACATTTATTAATAACTTTATTGAGAAGAACAGGATCTAATATAGCATCATATATAATAATATTTTTAGTTGTCATTCAAATTTTATTATTAATTTTAGAATCAGCAGTAGCAATTATCCAATCCTATGTAATTGCTATTTTAAGAACTTTGTATTCTAGAGAAGTTAATTAATAAACATAATTAAATTACAAATGAAAATTAATTTCAATCACCCATACCATTTAGTTGATTATAGACCTTGACCTTTAACCGGAGCTATTGGAACAATAACATTAGTTACCGGAATAGTAAAGTGATTTCATAATTTTAATATTAATTTATTAATTATTGGTTATTTAATTGTTATTTTAACTATATATCAATGATGACGAGATATTTGTCGAGAAGGAACTCTCCAAGGTAAACACACTATTTTAGTTACTAAAGGACTTCGATGAGGAATAATTTTATTTATTGTATCTGAAATTTTTTTTTTTGTATCATTTTTTTGAGCATTTTTTCACAAAAGTTTATCCCCTAATGTTGAAATTGGAGCTATTTGACCCCCTACAGGAATTAACACATTTAACCCATTCCAAATTCCTTTATTAAATACAATTATTTTAATTAGATCAGGAGTTACTATTACATGAGCTCATCATGCTATAATAGAAAACAATTATTCTCAATGTACAAAAAGATTATTTTTAACAATTATTTTAGGAATTTATTTTACTATTTTACAAGCTTATGAATATTTAGAAGCTCCATTTACTATTGCAGATAGAATTTATGGATCCACATTTTTTATAGCAACAGGATTTCACGGTCTTCATGTTATAATTGGAACTATATTTTTAATTATTTGCTTAATTCGACATTTAAATGAACATTTTTCTAGAAATCACCATTTTGGATTTGAAGCTGCAGCATGATATTGACATTTTGTTGATGTAGTATGATTATTTCTTTATATTTCTATCTATTGATGAGGTAATTAATTAAAATTTATATAATATAATAAGTATATTTGACTTCCAATCAAAAAGTTTAAATAAATTTTAATATAAATAATTATTTTAATAATATCAATATCATTTATCATTATATTAATTTCTAATATTATAATAATATTATCTATTATCCTATCAAAAAAATCATTTACAGATCGAGAAAAATCTTCACCATTTGAATGTGGTTTTGACCCTAAATCTTTAGCACGTATTCCTTTTTCCTTACATTTTTTTTTAATTGCAATAATTTTTTTAATTTTTGATGTTGAAATTGCATTAATTTTTCCAATTATTAAACTATTTAAATTAGTTAATTTTATTATTTGAATAAAAATTAGATTTTTTTTTATTATTGTTTTATTGATTGGTTTATACCACGAATGAAATCAAAATATATTAAACTGAACAAATTAACATGTATACATATATATATATATATATGTATATATACATAAAAAAAAATAATAAATAGGATTATAGTTTAACAATAAAACATTTGATTTGCATTCAAAAAATATTGAATATCAATTTATCTTAAATAATTAAAATAAATAAGAAGCAATTTGCATTTAATTTCGACTTAAAAGAGAGAGTAAATATTACTCCTTATTTATTTATTTTTTTTACTTTTATATTAATTGAAACCAAAATAGAGGTATATCACTGTTAATGATAAAATTGAATAATTATATTCCAATTAAACGAAATATAAAGTTTAAAATTAAGCTGCTAACTTAATTTTTAGTGGTTTAATTCCATTAATATTTCTATTTTATTTATATAGTTTAAATAAAACATTACATTTTCACTGTAAAAATAAAAAACTTCTTTTTTATAAATATTATTTAAAGATAAATTTATCTCCTTGATATCTTCAATATCATACTCTATCATATAAGCTATTTAAATAAATTAATAATATAAATAAAAAAATTATAATTCATAAAATAAATCTAAATAAATAAATTTTAAAATTATTTATTTGGTAAATATTATAAAAAATAGAATAATTTTTAACAACATTAAACATCCCTCAACCACTATATAACTCTCTTCAACCAAAATCAACATTTTTTAATAATTTTTGACCATAATTTAAAAAATAATATCTTAATCCATAAGTTCTCAAACTTGGTATGAATCATATTAAACATAAAAATGTTCTTAAGTTGTAAGTTAATAAATATTTATTTAATGAATAGATATTCATATTTCTAATAATATAACCTATAAGTATACCCACCAATCTTACATAAATTACTATTAATTTTAAATTAAAAGGCAAATAAATTATATGTGGATAATAAAAAATTAATCACATTAATATTCTACCTCTAATAATACTTATAATTAATAAAACCAATATACTTTTAATTATTGTATAATCTTCATCATATAAATTATAAATAGATAATAAATTATAATCATTAATTATTAAATATATTATCAAACGAATTGTATAATATATAGTTAATCCTGTGGAAAAATAATATAAAAAAAAAATTAAAAAATTAAAATTTCTAAATCTTACCATCTCTAAAATTAAATCCTTAGAATAAAATCCAGCTAAAAAAGGAATTCCACATAATGCTATATTAGAAATATTTATACATAAACAAGTTATAGGAACGTATAAACTAATCCCACCTATAAGACGAATATCTTGTATATCGTTTATTAAATGAATAATCACACCCGCACACATAAACAATAAAGCTTTAAACATTGCATGAGTTAGTAAATGAAAAAAAGCTAATAAAGGCATTCCTATTCTTAAAATTCTTATTATTAAACCTAATTGTCTTAAAGTAGATAAAGCAATAATTTTCTTTAAATCAAACTCATAATTAGCTCTAATTCCAGCCATAAATATAGTTAATCTAGAAATTAATAATAAAACTTTAAAAAACAAAGTATCAACTAATAAAATATTAAATCGAATTAATAAATAAACCCCTGCTGTAACTAAAGTTGAAGAATGAACCAATGCTGAAACAGGGGTAGGAGCTGCTATCGCAGCAGGTAATCAAGATCTAAATGGAATTTGAGCTCTTTTAGTTATAGCAGCTAAAATAATTATAACTCTAATATAAATTATACAATAATCATTTTTCATGAATTCTAAATAAAAAATATAATTTCAACTACCAAAATTTATTATTCAACAAATAATTATTAAAATTAAAACATCCCCAATTCGATTTGATAAAACAGTTAATATACCAGCATTATAAGATTTTAGATTTTGATAATAAATAACTAAACAATAAGAAACTAACCCTAAACCATCTCAACCCAATAAAATTCTAATTATATTAGGGCTAATAATTAATAAAACTATAGAAAAAACAAATAACAATACTAAAATAATAAAACGTATTAAATTCAATTCAGAACTTATATAACTTTTTCTATAATAAATAACAACCGAAGAAATTAAACTTACAAATATTATAAATAATAAAGATATTCAATCTAGTAAAATAGATATAACAATTCTTAATGAATTAAATGAAATAATTTCCCACTCTAAAAATAAAACTATATTTTTTATAATAAAATATATTATAAAAAAAAAATTTAAAATTATAAATATAAATAAAAAAAAAAAAAAAATAAAACAAATAGAAAAATAATTTTTATTAATAATTTAAAATGAATTTATTTCATATTTTTGATACCACAAATCAATATTTTAATTAAATTATTTAAATAAAATCAAATTATTCTATAATCAATTTTTATCACTATAAAATTTAAAGGTAATCAATGTAATAGTAATAATAAATATTCACGAGATCTACCCATATAAAATCTATATATACCATGATAATATTTACCATGTTGTGTATAAGAATATAAATACAATCTATATCCAGCTCTAAAAAAAGAAACTAATATTAATATTAATATGGATAAAGAACACCAACTAATTAATCTATTAATTAATATAATTTCCCCTATTAAATTTAAAGAGGGGGGAGCTGCTATGTTAGAAGATAATAATAAAAATCACCATAAACTTATAGAAGGTATAAAATTAATTATACCCTTATTAATTATTAATCTCCGACTATTAACTCGCTCATAATTAATATTAGCTAAACAAAATATCCCAGAAGAACATAAACCATGACCAATTATTAATAAATAAGAACCTAAAAATCCTCAATAATTTATAATTATAATACCACAAATTACAAATCTTATATGAGCAACAGATGAATAAGCAATTAAAGATTTAATATCAACTTGACAAAAACATTTTAAACTAATATAAAAACCTCCAATTAATCTAACAATAATTCAAACATAATTTAACTTTATATTAATCTCTTGTAAAAAAATTATAATTCGTAATAACCCATAACCCCCTAATTTTAACATAATACCCGCTAAAATTATGGACCCTGAAACAGGAGCTTCAACGTGAGCTTTAGGTAATCATAAATGAGTTATATATATTGGTATTTTTACTAAAAAAGCTAAAATCATTCTAATATATAATAAATAAAAATTTATATTAAAAAATTTTAAAAAATAAATTATAATACAATCAACCTGATTAAAAACAAAAAAAATACCTAATAATAAAGGTAAAGAAGCAAATAATGTATAAAATAATAAATATATTCCAGCTTGAATTCGTTCTGGTTGATAACCCCAACCAATAATTAATATTAAAGTAGGAATTAATCTCCCCTCAAAAAATAAATAAAATATAAATAAATTTATAACTCTAAAAGTTAAATATAATATTAACAATAAAACAATAATATTAAATAAAAAAAAATTAACATAAAAATTAACTTTTAATAAATTTTCTCTTGCTATAATTATAAGCACACAAATTCAAATTCTTAATAAAATTAAACCAAAAGATATTAAATCACAAGAATACATATATCTTAAATTAGAATAATTATTAATATTTAATCTTAAATTTATAAATAAAAATATCATTAAAAATAATATTATTTGAACCATTCAAAATATATTTTTTTTAAAACATAAAGGAATTATAAAAATTATTATTATTAAAAATTTTATCATTATAATAAATTAAATCTTTTAAAATAATCATTACCATGAGTACGAATTAAAGAAACTAAAATAGAAAGCCCTAAAGCACCCTCACAAACAGAAAAAACCAAAAAAACTATTAATATATATATTTCATAATTTAATATTAATAAATATATTAATAAAAAAAAAAAAACTCTTAAAACTATAAATTCTAATCTTAATAAAATAATTAACAAATGTTTATATTTAGAAACAAAAATTAAATTACCAATAATAAATATAAAAATAACAATAATATACATGTATTTAATTATCATTTGTTTTTATAGTTTAAACAAAACATTGGTCTTGTAAACCAAAATTAAGAAAATTCTTTAAAAACTTCAAAGAAAAAGAAAAATCTTTATCAATAATCTCCAAAATTATAATTTTTTATTAAACTATTCTTTGATATAACAAAAATATTTCTATCTACAATAATAATTATTTTATCAATTATAATAATTTTTTTAAATCATCCTTTATCAATTGGATTGATAATTTTATTTCAAACACTATTAATATGTATATTATCTGGTATGTTAATTAAAACATATTGATTTTCATATATTTTATTTTTAACATTTTTAGGAGGATTATTAGTTTTATTTATTTATGTTTCAAGAATTGCCTCTAATGAAATATTTAACTTATCTTTTAATATTAAAATAATAATAATAATATCATTAATATTAATTAGTATTAGACAAATTTATTTATTTACATTTGAAAATATAAATTGAATAAATTTATCTAATAATATTAATGATAATGATAATTTTATAGATATATTATTTTTTAACAATGAAAATAAAATTAACCTAAATAAACTTTACAATAATCACACATATATAATTATAATAATATTAGTAATTTATTTATTTATTTCATTAGTAGCAATTGTAAAAATTACAAATATTTTTTATGGTCCATTACGATCAAATTAATTTTTTTTTACAAATGATAAATAAAAACTTTAATAGTTTACGAAAAACTCACCCAATTATCAAAATCATCAACGGATCATTAATTGATTTACCATCACCATCCAACATTTCATCTTGATGAAATTTTGGATCTTTATTAGCACTATGTTTAATTATTCAAATCATTACAGGATTATTTTTAACAATATACTACACAGCTAATATTGAATTAGCTTTTTATAGAGTAAACTATATTTGCCGAAATGTTAATTATGGTTGATTAATTCGAACTTTACATGCAAATGGAGCATCATTCTTCTTTATTTGTATTTATTTACATATTGGACGAGGAATTTATTATGAATCTTTTAATTTAAAATATACTTGAATAGTAGGAGTTATTATCTTATTTTTATTAATAGCAACAGCATTCATAGGTTATGTTTTACCTTGAGGACAAATATCATTTTGAGGTGCAACAGTAATTACTAATTTACTTTCAGCAATTCCATACTTAGGAACTATATTAGTAAATTGAATTTGAGGAGGATTTGCAGTTGATAATGCTACTTTAACTCGATTTTATACATTTCATTTTTTACTACCATTTATTGTTTTAATAATAACTATAATTCACTTACTTTTTTTACACCAAACAGGATCTAATAATCCTTTAGGATTAAATAGAAACCTTGATAAAATTCCTTTTCACCCATTTTTTACATTCAAGGATCTAATTGGGTTTGTTATATTAATATTTTTTTTAGTTATGTTAACTTTAATTAATCCTAATATACTTGGAGATCCTGACAATTTTATTCCAGCTAATCCTCTAGTAACTCCTGTTCATATTCAACCAGAATGATATTTTTTATTTGCTTATGCTATTTTACGATCAATCCCAAATAAATTAGGGGGAGTAATTGCACTAGTTATATCAATTTTAATTTTAATTATTTTACCTTTTACTTTCAACAAAAAAATCCAAGGAATTCAATTTTACCCAATTAATCAAATTTTATTTTGATTTTTTGTAATAATAGTAATCTTATTAACATGAATTGGAGCACGACCAGTTGAAGATCCCTATATTATTACCGGACAATTATTAACATTTTTTTATTTCTCATATTTTATTATTAACCCAATTTTAAATAAATATTGAGATAATCTAATTTATAATTAAATTAATGAGCTTGTTATAAGCATTTGTTTTGAAAACTTAAGAAAGAATAAATAATTCTATTAATTTATACTAAAAAAATTATAATTATTTATAATAATAAATAGATTTTTAAACCCATATAAAATAATAAAAAATTTAATGAAACTGGTAAATATCTCTTTCAAGATAAATATATTAATTTATCATAACGATAACGAGGTAAAGTCCCCCGAACTCAAATAAAAATAAATGAAATAAAAACTAATTTTATATAAAAAATTAAAGTTATATCATAACCACCCAAATAAATTAATGAAAATAACATACTTATAAATAAAATTCTAGAATACTCAGCTAAAAAAATTAAAGCAAACCCACCTCTTCTATATTCTACATTAAACCCAGAAACTAATTCTCTCTCACCTTCAGCAAAATCAAAAGGGGTTCGATTAGTTTCAGCTATTCTAGAAGATAACCAACAAAAACATAAAGGCATTATAATAAATATAAATCAAACTATATTTTGATACTCCCCAAATTTAATTAAATTAAAATCTATAATTAAAATAATCCCAGATAAAAAAATTAAAGCCAATCTAACTTCATAAGAAATAGTTTGAGCGATAGATCGTAAACTCCCTAATAAAGCATAATTCGAATTAGATGATCAACCAGCAACCATAACTGTATAAACCCCCAAACTTATACAACACAAAAAAAATAAAATACCCAAATTAAAACTAATTAAATTAAAATAATAAGGAATTAACATTCAAATTATTAAAGATAAAATAAAACTAATAACAGGAGAAAAATAATAAGAAAAATAATTAGAATTAACAGGAAAAGTTTGTTCTTTAGTAAATAATTTTACAGCATCAGAAAAAGGTTGTAAAATACCCATTAAACCAACCTTATTAGGTCCTTTTCGAATTTGAATATAACCTAAAACTTTTCGTTCTAATAAAGTTAAAAAAGCCACACCAATTAATACCCCCAAAATTAAAATTAATAAACCAATAATAATTAAAATAATATCATTAAAAAACAATACTATCTATATAATTAAATTATATATTTATGAATTCTAAAATCATTACATTTTTTTGCCAAAATAGTAAAATTAATAATAACAAAAAATAAATTTTTAATTACATTAATAAAATTCAATAATAAAATAATAATTTAATTAAAATATTTGATCCTTTCGTACTAAAATATTTAATATATTAAAAGATAGAAACCAACCTGGCTCACACCGGTTTGAACTCAGATCATGTAAGATTTTAATGATCGAACAGATCAAAAATTTTAAACTTTTGCATTTAAATTTTATTTTAATCCAACATCGAGGTCGCAAACTTTTTTTTTTATTTGAACTAAAAAAAAAAATTACGCTGTTATCCCTAAGGTAATTTAATCTTATAATCAATAAAATTGGATCAATTAATCATTTATCTATGTTAAATTTTTAAAAAAGTTTTATTTATTTTTTTATCACCCCAACAAAATAAATTAATTTATAAAAATATTAATAATACAAATAATTATTTATAAATATATTTATAAAACTCTATAGGGTCTTCTCGTCTTTTTAAATTATTTTAACTTTTTAAATAAAAAATTAAATTCTATAAATTAATTAAGAGACAGTATATTTTTCATTCAATCTTTCATACAAGTCACCAATTAAGAGACTAATGATTATGCTACCTTTGTACAGTCAAAATACTGCAGCCCTTTAATAAAAATCAGTGGGCAGATTAGACTTTAAATAAATTTCAAAAAGACATGTTTTTGATAAACAAGTGAAAATAAATATTTGCCGAATTCCTTTTAATTAACTAAATTAATAATATTTGATATAAATTAATTTAAATTTACTTTTAATAAATAAATATACTAATTTTATCATTATCATTAAATTTTTATTATTAAAAATTATTTTTTTATAAAAAATTAAATATTAAAAATTTTTAAATTTTATTATTAAATGAAATTATTTATAATAAATTAAAATTTTTTAACAATATAAATTATAAAATTTTCAAAAATAAAAATTTTATATTATAAAAATTTAATTTAAAGCTTATCCCTTAAAATATAAAATTTAACTATTACTAAATTAATTATTTAAAATAATAATTAATTAAATTTAAAATTAAATTTTTTTCTAAAAAAACTAGATATATTTAAAAACGATTAACATTTCATTTCTAAGTAATTATTTAAAATAATTTTGCTACAATAACTTTTTTAACTACTTAACTCTTTTAAATTCGAGAAATTAAAAATAATTTAAAAATTTTTAATAAACTCTGATACACAAGATACAATAAATAAAAATTACTTTTTAATAAATTTATTTTCAAATATTTCAAAATTCTTTCACAATACTAATTAACTATAAAATTACAAATTTTTTCTTTAAATAATACTTTAACCCCCATTAAATTATTATTAAATTAAAATTACTTTTATTACCTATATAAATTATTAATTTTTCCCCTCAAATTAATTAATATTATTAATATCTTTTCAATGTAAATGAAATACTTTCACAAGCTCTAATTTGATCTTTCTAGAAACACTTTCCAGTACCTCTACTTTGTTACGACTTATTTCAATTTATCTATGAAAGCGACGGGCAATATGTACATATTTTAATTTTTAATCATTTTAATAAATTAAATAAAATTACATTTAAATCCACCTTTATTTAAATATTACAAAATAAAATCCATTTAAATAAATTTATTGTAATCCATTATATTCTTAATTATAATCTGCATCTTGATTTGATTTAATTTTTAATTATTAATTTTAAAATATTATTAATTATTAAAAAATATTTTTTTAACAACGATATACAAAATAATAAATTAAGTAAATTTATTCGTGGATTATCAATTAATAAACAGATTCCTCTAAATAAACTAAAATACCGCCAAAACATTTAAGTTTCAATAAATAATTATATACTATTTTAGTATTTTTAAATTTAAATTTTAAATAATAGGGTATCTAATCCTAGTTTAATATTAAAATTTATTAAATCATAAAAAATATTAAATAAATTAACATAAAATTAAAATTTCACCTAATAATCTTAATTTTAAATTAAATAAATAAATTTAATTATTAAATAACTAATAAAATTTAACTTAATTTTTGTATAACCGCAACTGCTGGCACAAAATTTGTTAATAATTTCTATATTACTAAATCTTAATTTCTTAAATTTTTAATATTAATTACTACTTAAAATAAATATTATTTTTAAAATAAAAATTTATTAATACTAAAATTTATATGTAAAATAAATTTAAAATAAATTTTTTTAAACCATATAAAATTTATCTATATTTTAATTTTTTTGTATAGATTTTTTTTTTTTTTTTTTTATATTAAAATATTTAATAATAATTATATATTTATATTTATATATATATATATATATATGTATATATATATGTATATGTATATGTATATGTATATATATATACATATATTTATAAATATATAAATATATAAATATATAAATATATAATAATTTAAATATATAATAATTTAATTTAAATATTTAAATAATTATTAATTTTGATTATAAATTAATAACTTATAAATTATTTCATATAAATTAATAGAAATATATTATTATTATTTTCTTTCTCTCTTTTTTATAATATTATAATTAAAAAAAAAAATGTTAATAAACAATTAATATTAAAATAAATAATAAAATATTTAAATAATTTATATTAATTATTTATTTTATTGATAAAATATTTTATTAATTTAAAAATTTATATTAAATTTAATTTTTAATATATATATATAAATATTAAATTAATTAAATAATTATTTTTAATTAAAAAACTAAATAAATTAATTTTTTATCAACTAATAATATAATTATAAAAAATTATCTATTTATAATAAATTTGAACCATTTTTAATAATTTTATATATAAAATAAAAAAAAAATA